ATTGAACAAACATTGAATAAAACAGTACCTGAAGGTTCCCAAGCGGCCGAATATTTATTCCAGAAGGGCTTATTCGATCTAATCGTACCACGTAATCCTTTAAAAGGCGTTCTGAATGAGTTATTTCAGCTACACGCTTTCTTTCCTTTGAATCAAAATAATTCAATCAAGTAGAGCATTAAGTTCAATTATTTTATTTATAGCAAACAAGTAGTTAGTTTATCAGAATCAAAGTCAAAATCATCAGAATAGGTTTTTGGGATGGTAGAAGATCTAATTGTAGAAAGAAGCAAAAGTTGCAGATAATTCTTTTTTTTTTTACCTATATTCTTGATTAGTAATCAGGGAGCTTCTATTAACAAGATAAAAGAGTGCATTTTTCCGTTCGTGAAATTCGTCAAATAAAACGAATGTCATCTTCCCTATATACGTATGTATATAGAATTCAAATATAGAAAAAAAAAATAGCGTTTTCTATCTTTCTATATCTAATGAGAATCCCCATTTTGACTAAGAATCCCTGTTGAATCGGATTCTAACGAATCTTTCAGTAATTTGTAAGAAACTCTTTCTTATTAAATTAAAAGACAACAACAAAAGAAGAAGAATAAAAAAGTCGATTATCATACATATACATATAGTTCACGTAGAAAGATGAATAAGTCCATTTATTTAGTTCTACATTCCTTGCACTTATTATATATAATTAGGTCTATACTAATTAGAATTATTATTTAATTAATAATATTAAGAATTATAATTATTATAAGATATCTTTATAACAATAACAGGTCCAACTAATAAATCGAGGTACCCCATTTTATGACAACTTTCAACTTTCCCTCTATTTTTGTGCCTTTAGTAGGCCTAGTATTTCCGGCAATTGCAATGGCTTCTTTATCTCTTCATGTTCAAAAAAATAAGATTGTTTAAATCCGATAGGACTTCAATTTTTTCAAAACTTAGACTTGTATCATAACACAGATATCTATTTAGTGGAATATGGTCTAATATGGGGTTCCGCCGAATATAAATGAAAGAGCTCTTATGCATGCAGAAACTTATATATGGGTAAACGAATTCTAGCTATTTTCAAATAGATCAGGATCAGCGGATGGCTGAAATGTAAAGTCAATGTATCTATATGTATGTCGATATCTATAAGGGAATCATATGAAGGGGATGTTATTATTTTAGATCTAACCAATTTGATAAATTAAATTCTTCCTAAAGGTTCACGTCAAAATAGTGCTAGTTGATGAGAGTTATTTCGGAAACAAAAAGAGTAAAGTCAAATTGATTTGGCTTATTCTCTCAATTCCAATAAAATACAAACGGATTAAGTATGAGTTGGCGATCAGAACGTATATGGATAGAACTTATAACAGGGTCTCGAAAAACAAGTAATTTCTGCTGGGCCTTTATCCTTTTTTTAGGTTCATTAGGATTCTTATTGGTTGGAACTTCTAGTTATCTTGGTAGAAATTTGATATCTTTATTTCCGGCTCAGGAAATCCTTTTTTTTCCACAAGGGATCGTGATGTCTTTCTATGGGATCGCGGGTCTCTTTATTAGCTCCTATTTGTGGTGCACAATTTTGTGGAATGTGGGTAGTGGTTATGATCGATTCGATAGAAAAGAAGGAATAGTATGTATTTTTCGTTGGGGATTTCCTGGAAAAAATCGTCGCATCTTCCTCCGATTCCTTATAAAAGATATTCAGTCTGTCAGAATAGAAGTCAAAGAGGGTATTTATGCTCGTCGTGTCCTTTATATGGAAATCAGAGGCCAGGGCGCTATTCCCTTGACTCGTACTGATGAGAATTTAACTCCCGGGGAAGTTGAGCAAAAAGCTGCTGAATTGGCCTATTTCTTGCGTGTACCAATTGAAGTATTTTGAGAAATGAACTGAGAATGAATGCTTTCTCGGCAGGAGGGAAAAAACTAAAGAAACCTTTCTATAACATACTATAACATAATTGAACTGAAGTTTCTTCAGAACGCTCATTCGAGCCAAAGCAGACGTATACGGAACAAGCAAAAAACGAAACGTTTTTGTCCACAAAAATGGTCTTTTATATGTATGGAAATTAAATTCAGTAACAAAACAAGTAACAAATTGAAGATTCATCCCATATTTCAAAATAAAAGAAATTGATTTAAGTCCAATAATATTTGTTGGAATTGACACTTTAGATCCAGATAGATCATATCTTGTAAATTTTTTTATTTTTTTTTGCCAATCGGCGTTTTTTTTTATCTTTTCTTTTGTACTCCTTAATGACCAAACAATTGGATCTCTTATCAATTTCTGTCTTGGTTTGTTACTCATTTTTGATCATCACAATATTCTTCAGAAATTTCTCTCAATTATTCTATTCTGGGACTATGGGTAGTCGGTGAAATTTTTTCGAAATATTTTATATTTTGATAGAAAAAGAGTTCTTTCGTCTCAAAATGAATACTATTCATTACTTGAAGTGGTTCTTTCGGGCATTCATCGAAAGGAGAAACTTGCTTCGAATTTGACCAATTGAGATATCTAGAAACAATCTTTTTTTTTATTATTTTTCTTCATTCGAAGTGGATTCTTATTCTATTTCTGTATTCTTTCTAGATTCAAGGACTAACCATGAAATCACAACTAAAAAACATTGAATAGATTCATAGGTTCGATACCTTGTAATAGAACTCATGCTTGATATAAATATCAGATCGTATAGAGTCGACGAATGAGGTGGGATCATTAACAATTCACAGATGAAAAAATGGCAAAAAAGAAAGCATTCACTCCTCTTCTATATCTCGCATCTATAGTATTTTTGCCCTGGTGGATTTCTCTCTCATTTAATAAAACTCTGGAATCTTGGGTTACGAATTGGTGGAATACTAGGCAATCCGAAACTTTTTTGACTGATATTCAAGAAAAGAGTATTCTAGAAAAATTCATCGAATTAGAGGAACTCCTCTTCTTGGAGGAAATGATAAACGAATACTCGGATATACATCTCCAAAAGCTTCGTATAGGAATCCACAAAGAAACGATCCAATTAATCAAGATACACAATGAGGGTCGTATTCATACGATTTTGCACTTCTCGACAAATATAATATGTTTCGTTATTCTAAGTGGTTATTCTATTCTGGGTAATGAAGAACTTGTTATTCTTAACTCTTGGACTCAGGAATTCCTATATAACTTAAGCGACACAATCAAAGCTTTTTCTATTCTTTTATTAACTGATTTATGTATTGGATTCCATTCACCCCATGGTTGGGAACTAATGATTGACTCTGTTTACAAAGATTTTGGATTTTTTCATAACGATCAAATTATATCTGGTCTTGTTTCCACTTTTCCCGTCATTCTAGATACAATTTTTAAATATTTGATTTTCCGTTATTTAAATCGGGTCTCTCCGTCACTTGTAGTAATTTATCATTCAATGAATGACTAAAAAAGGATCCGCTTATATTAATACAATTATAATGTTTGTGACTTTATATTTGTACAGTGCATAAGTAGTATTTATACATAAGTAAAGCATTTTAAATCGCACTTACTCTTTAAATTTCTCCCCATTCCGGGGATTCATCCTATATTCCAGTAAATTTTTTTGGTAAATAGCAGAATCGTGGATAGGGAACTATACTAGCGACCTACCCAATTTATTGTAGAAATTTTCGCGATCAATGATTGGACATGCAAACTAGAAATACCCTTTCTTGGATAAAGAAACAGATTACTCAATCCATTTCCGTATCGCTCATGATATATATCATAACTCGGACATCCATTTCAAGCGCCTATCCTATTTTTGCACAGCAGGGTTATGAAAATCCACGAGAAGCGACGGGGCGTATTGTATGTGCCAATTGCCATTTAGCTAATAAGCCCGTGGATATTGAAGTTCCACAAGCGGTACTTCCTGATACTGTATTTGAAGCAGTTGTTCGAATTCCTTATGATATGCAACTGAAACAAGTTCTTGCTAATGGTAAAAAGGGGGCTTTGAATGTAGGGGCTGTTCTTATTTTACCCGAGGGATTTGAATTAGCTCCTCCTGATCGTATTTCTCCTGAGATGAAAGAAAACATAGGGAATCTATCTTTTCAGAGCTATCGCCCCAATAAAAAAAATATTCTTGTGATAGGCCCTGTTCCTGGTCAGAAATATAGTGAAATAACCTTTCCGATTCTTTCCCCAGACCCCGCTACTAAGAAGGATGTTCACTTCTTAAAATATCCTATATACGTAGGCGGAAACAGGGGAAGGGGTCAGATTTATCCCGACGGGAGCAAGAGTAACAATACGGTTTATAACGCTACAGCAGCGGGTATAGTAAGCAAAATCATACGAAAAGAAAAGGGGGGATATGAAATAACCATAGCGGAGGCATCGGATGGACGTCAAGTAGTTGATATTATCCCTCCAGGACCAGAACTTCTTGTTTCAGAAGGCGAATCTATCAAATTTGATCAACCATTAACGAGTAATCCAAATGTGGGCGGATTTGGTCAGGGAGATGCAGAAATAGTACTGCAAGATCCATTACGTGTCCAAGGTCTTTTGTTCTTCTTGGCATCTGTTATTTTGGCACAAATCTTTTTGGTTCTTAAAAAGAAACAGTTCGAGAAAGTTCAATTATCCGAAATGAATTTCTAGACTCGTGGATTTATCAACCTTACATTCGTAAAAAGAACCAAATTCTTGTTGGCGATTATGTATGATAAAAAAATGAAATTATGAAAAGCCCTTTTCTTGTTTATACTCTTTTTCTACGAAATGTCGGGAATTTCTTCTAACGCATTCCTAGTCCTATAGTATGTAGATTGTGAAGAAGACTATTTGACTTTACCTTACCCCTTCTTTATTTTTTTTAATCAAAATTGGGGTGGTGTGACTATGTTACTATTTTGAGATTTAAATGTCATAACATGCATCAATAGTTTTTTATTCGACTAGATATTAGACATAAGTAAGCGGGGAATAGAACGGA